CCATTTTTTTCCTAAAATAAAAAGAGATTATCCCTTATGTCAAAAATGAAAACAAATAGAGAAAAAAAGCCGGCTATCGGAATCGAACCGATGACCATCGCATTACAAATGCGATGCTCTAACCTCTGAGCTAAGCGGGCTCTCATAACACAAATTGTGGATTTATCGGAATTCTTTCCTAAACTACTGGGATCTTAGTTATTAATTGTTTTATATTAGCTCTTCATAACCAAATTACTATATCATAATCAAATAAATACAAACATAGAAAAAATATAAACTATACAATAGTTATTATTTATTTGATATTTTAGTATATATCATAAAAATCAGAATAATTTTAAGATAAGAATTTTAATTAATAGTTAGTTAATTATTAATTAACTAGTTAAATAGAATACTATTTTGATTGATTTATCAAACAATTTTTATCAATAAAACAATATCGTCATTTTAATTCGTATAGTCAAATTCTCTTTTTTGTTTTGAATTCCATTTTTTGAATATTTTTGCTTCTTTATTTCGATTATTTTAATATTTCAAGAATAAATAGAATAGAATTCATATTTTCATCTAATCTATATGAATATCTAAATATAGATATGTATTTATCCCGATATCCTGATTATTAGATAGGAAGATTATTTGTTTCTATATATATTCTTTACTATTCTAGAATTATAATACCTTAAAATAAAATTCTATCTAAATATAGATATAGAAAATAGTAAAGAGTATATAGAAAGAATACTATCTTAAAATTAAAATTTCTATTTTAAATAGTCTCATTTTTTAGAATTTTAAATAATGACTAATTAGATTACAGTAAACAGTAATTTATATTACAAAATTCGTATGCATTAAGATGAACTATGTATAATGTATATAAAAAAGAATGTATCGATAGAAATTGGATAAGTAGAAATTTGATATTTCTATTGAATTTCTAAATGAATGTCAAATTTTAAATTAATAAATAGATTTTTGATTTTCGTTTTGTTATTATAAGGTCTGTATCTGTCTGCTCTAAGGAAAAAAAAGAATCGAACGTTAGAGTATTCTAAATACTCTCAAAAAATCAAAGAAGGAGAGACATATAAAATAGAGATAAATGCAGTATATATCTCTGTATATTGAATTGCGAATACACAGATAATAGAATCATTTCTGATTCGACTAAATATGGCTATCTGATATAGATGAAAGAAAATCAATCAAACAAATAGAAGGAAATTTTTCCAAAAATGGGAGTAGGTTTCTAATAAATTCAACAGTTCCATCATATAATTCTCATAATACAAATGAAAAAACATCCTAATGAGATAGGATATCAATCTCAAAGAAAAAATAAGGGGGATATGGCGAAATTGGTAGACGCTACGGACTTAATTGGATTGAGCCTTGGTATGGAAACTTACCAAGTGAAAACTTTCAAATTCAGAGAAACCCTGGAATTAAAAATGGGCAATCCTGAGCCAAATCCTTCTTTCCGAAAACAAATAAATAAAAGTTCAGAAAGTTAAAATCAAAAAAGGATAGGTGCAGAGACTCAATGGAAGCTGTTCTAACAAATGGAGTTGACAACATTTACTCTTTCAATAGAATAATATTGATTGATCAAATCAGTCACTCCACCATAGTCTGATGGATCTTTTGAATAACGGATTAATCAGACGAGAATAAAGATAGAGTCCCATTCTACATGTCAATACCGACATCAATGAAATTTTTAGTAAGAGGAAAATCCGTCGACTTTTGAAATCGTGAGGGTTCAAGTCCCTCTATCCCCAAAAGCCCATTTAATTCGCTAATTTTTTATCCTATATCCCCTTTTTTTTAATTAAAATTCAAAACAAAAAGTATTTTTTTTTTTTATTTAGTTGACATAGACTCAAGTAATTTCCTAAAATTAGGGTGGTGTGTCAAGAATGGTCGGGATAGCTCAGCCGGTAGAGCAGAGGACTGAAAATCCTCGTGTCACCAGTTCAAATCTGGTTCCCGGCGATTCATTTCTATGAGTATCTATTCCCAAATTTTAATAAATTTGGGAATAGATACATATTTTTTAGTGGTCTTGATCATCATACATAATTTATCTAGGCGTACGGAGATATACTCTTTCTAGCTAAAGAATGAATAGATGTATATTCTAGGTATAGAAAGTTAGTCTGAAAATGAATGATTCCATTTTGTTTCGATTTTTTCTGCGCTCCAATAAAGAATGTTAATATTTCAACAATATTCAAATCGTAAAATTACTTGGTTGAAAGGCCAAAAAGTTTAATCTAGGGAAGTTCAGAGGTGAGAATAGTCAAAATTGATCTGAGATACATTATAAAAAAATTCGGTCCATTTCTTTTAATTTTCTTTGATCCTACTTTTTCTTTTTCGTAGCCGGATATCTAATTGATGTTACTGTACATCTTAAATAGTTAATGATACAGAACTTTTTCAGTTCATCGTATTGGCTCACCCTAAATTAAGTATCGTTCCATCCAAT